TGATGTAGTTGAAATAACGGAATGGGGTGTTGTTTGGTCAAGTAACGGGAACTCAATCAAATTCATGACTGTTTCAATGTACTCTTTTCCTTTCTTTTTATTCTGATTGTCTGAATATTCCGTTAAGACCATTCTAATGCTCCTTTTCGCCATGCATAAACTGAACCAACAATTGAGATAAGCACGAAAATTAAAGCTTCTATAAATACGGATACACCCAATACATCGAAACTCATTGCCCATGGATAAAGAAAGACCGTTTCAACATCAAAAACAACAAAAACTAGAGCAAACATGTAATAGCGAATTCGGAATTGTAACCAAGCATCCCCCATAGGTTCTATACCCGATTCATAACTAGAGAGCTTCTCCGGTCCTTCCCTAATTGGTGCTAAAACTCCGGAAATTACAAATGCTAAGATAGGAATAACACTTGATATTATTAGAAATGCCCAGAAAATATCGTATTCGTGAAGCAGAAACATAAATATACTCCATATAATGTAGAATATGCTGAATTATTCGATTCGAGTTGGAATTGTCAATTCATCCAGAGCTTCTTAGGCGAAACAATAATTGATTTTGATCAAATCAAAGCGCATAGTTTAAGTTTAAGGTTTGTTTGCTGTGGGACATGTCTTGTTTACATTAAGGATTGATCCAACAGAATCCTGCTTAAATTGAAAATTTCTTTCGTTCGATTTAGATATAATGTGGACATAAGATGCTCTTACACAAAAAAACTCTCTCATATTGTATCGATTTCTCTATATCGGTTTCGCTTTCGCCAATAAAATAACTACTAGTTTAGTTAATCTAATGAAATACTAACTAATTAAATCTAACTAATTAAATGAATTCTAATTAAATTCATTTAGAAATGAATTTAATTAGTAGTAATACTATATAAATAGCAAACTATATAAATATAAACTATAAAAATATAAAGAAAAAAAAGAACTAAACTAAGATAGTTATAACTATTAACTAAATAAATAACTAAATAAACCATTACATTATAAGTTATATATATATTATATAACTTATATAACTATAGTTATTATTTAGTTATTTAACTAGAACTAAGATTTAGGCCCAATTCATTTTTTCTAAAACAATTAATTGAAGTTGTTCTTCTGTCCAAAAAGCGAAGAGTTAGGGGACTTCCACAAATACAATAACAAGGAAAAAATAGGTCCTAGATCCATGTGACTTAGGATTCGATTTGGTTGGGTCAGGTTGGAGTTTTTTTCGACAGCATCGTGTCATGATTTTCACTTCATAAATTAAGTGAGATTGGTTATACAAAAACAAGCGTATATCACCAACTTCTTGATCGTGGGCAGGAAAGGGGGAAAAGTTCTATGTAATTCATTCACGAAAATTCATGAAAAGGGATGGGCATTTTAGCCGAGATTTGACAAATACTGTTTGGATCTATTGAAATGAATTGTTGTTGTTTTTATTTTCCCGTCCCTATGTATATGTACTTGCACGAGTATGCGGTAATACTTTTATTTTTATGGACCCACCAAACAAAATTGGGCAGCCAGCCCATAAACGAGTCTTAATGGGGAACTCCAACCTATACTAAACGAAAATAGATTAGGGCTATACGGACTCGAACCGTAGACCTTCTCGGTAAAACAGATCAAACTTATTATTATCGAAATGATTCGAACTGTTTCAAAGACCCAACATGCATTTTGTTGCATTGGGCTCTTTCATTAACTGATGTAAAGATCAGTCAGTCAACCATATTTTTTCTTTTCTTTCGTTAAAGGAAGATAATAAGATGGTTCCTTGTGCTCAGATTCATTATTTGTATTCTGATCTAGGAGCAATACCAAAGTGTTTCGAAGAAAAATTGCCTTGACTTAGGTCTGCTTCCGGCCTAGATCAACCTAAGCTTAATGGAATCTCTACCGCTCTGCTGCAAGAGTCAAATATGAGACTTTATACACCTTAAAGTTCATAGAACGAAAAGAAGTTATTTCGAGGCCCTTATACTCATTATGCCTAGCATTGAATGGGCTGGGTATTAACCTTATCAACTATCAAATCAATGGCGGGTTCTATTTGGCGCCTGAATTCGGACCCGAATCGGACCGAACCAAATATTTGCCATGTGTCAAGCTATTGTTCTCTTGTTCCCTAGAACCTATAGAGTAAGACATAGATTTCTCAATAAGACCGATTATGTTCATTGCATAATGTGTTCCTCTGAAAAGCATTGGCGCATGTGTAAACGAGGTGCTCTACCTAACTGAGCTATAGCCCTTGTCATGGATATCTTAACATATAGATAATTTCTTGTCAAGATGAATATATTCCATGATCACACATGATAGTTCTCCGTTCCATTTACTTGAGTATTGCTTGGAAATAATATTCTATCTATAATTTCAGAAGTGATGGGTCCTTTTTGGTGATAAATAACCTACTTAACTCAGTGGTTAGAGTATTGCTTTCATACGGCGGAAGTCATTGGTTCAAATCCAATAGTAGGTAACACTTATTAGATCCATTGATCCCGGCATCCAATAAGTTTTTCTACCCATCCTCTTTTTTTTAGTTGTATCAGATCAGATTAGATTTGATTGTGTTCAATTAGCGAGATCAAAGTGTGGTGTATAATGTATAATAAAATACTTTGACTTCTTAAAGAACTTAACTTCTTTTGATTATTTTGATTGATGTATTGACTAGTAGGAAATTGCATTGGTGGCCTCTACTCGTGTCCTAGCCCGTCTGAGAGCTAGATTTGCCTCAATTGCTTGTTTCTTACCCTCAGCCCTGCTTAAGTTAGCTTCAGCTATTTCAAGAGCCTGTTGAGCTTCTTGGGGATCAATGTCAGTACTCATCTCCGCATCATTTCCTAAAATAGTGATCTCGTTATTACCTATTCTGGCGAAACCACCCATTAGAGCCACAGTTAACCATTGGTCGTTGAGACGTATTCTCAAAAGACCTATATCTACGGCCGTGGCAATAGGGGCGTGATTTGGTAATACACCAATTTGGCCGCTATTAGTAGATAAAATGATTTCTTTCACTTCTGAATCCCAAATAATTCGATTAGGAGTCAGTACACAAAGATTTAAGGTCATTTCTTCAATTTGCTCTCCTCTTCTAAGTTCATAGCTTTCGCGGTAGCTTCATCGATGTTACCCACCAAATAAAAAGCCTGCTCGGGAAGACCGTCTAATTCTCCGGAAAGGATGAGTTGGAATCCCCTAATGGTTTCTGCGAGACCCACATATTTTCCGGGGGAACCCGTAAATACTTCTGCCACGAAGAAGGGTTGTGATAAGAAACGCTCAATTTTTCGTGCTCTTGCTACAGTTAAACGATCCTCTTCGGATAATTCGTCTAACCCAAGGATAGCTATAATGTCCTGAAGTTCTTTGTAACGTTGTGAAGTTTGCTTAACTCTTTGCGCAATTTCATAATGTTCCTCACCAACGATCCGAGGTTGTAACATAGTTGACGTTGAATCTAAAGGATCCACCGCTGGATAAATGCCTTTGGCAGCTAATCCTCTCGATAGTACGGTAGTAGCATCTAAATGTGCAAATGTCGTGGCAGGAGCCGGGTCGGTCAAATCGTCTGCAGGTACATAAACTGCTTGGATCGAGGTTATGGATCCCTCTTTGGTAGAAGTAATTCTTTCTTGCAAAGAACCCATTTCTGTACTAAGGGTAGGTTGATAACCCACAGCGGAAGGCATTCTCCCTAATAAGGCAGATACTTCTGATCCTGCTTGGACGAAACGAAAGATATTATCGATGAATAGAAGCACGTCTTGCTCATTAACATCCCGGAAGTATTCTGCCATGGTTAGGGCAGTCAACCCAACTCTCATACGAGCTCCCGGCGGTTCATTCATTTGACCATAGACTAGAGCTACTTTGGAGTCTGTAATATTTTTTTCATTAATCACTCCAGATTCTTTCATTTCCATGTAGAGGTCATTTCCTTCGCGAGTTCGTTCGCCTACTCCGCCAAATACGGATACGCCCCCATGAGCCTTGGCGATGTTGTTGATCAATTCCATGATTAGTACTGTTTTACCCACCCCAGCTCCCCCAAATAGTCCGATTTTTCCTCCGCGGCGATAGGGAGCTAAAAGATCCACCACTTTAATTCCTGTTTCAAAGATTGATAATTTCGTATCTAACTGTATAAAGGCAGGCGCAGATCTATGAATAGGAGATGTTGTGCGAGTATCTACAGGACCCAAATCATCAACAGGCTCTCCAAGAACGTTGAAAATTCGTCCGAGAGTAGATCCACCAACTGGAACACTTAAAGGAGCTCCTGTATCAATCACTTCCATCCCTCTCGTCAGACCGTCTGTAGCACTCATAGCAACAGCTCTAACTCGATTATTTCCTAATAATTGTTGTACCTCACAAGTCACATTAATTTGTTGGCCCACAGTATCTCGACCCTTAACTACCAAAGCGTTATAAATATTAGGCATCTTGCCCGGGGGAAAAACAACATCCAGTACTGGGCCAATAATTTGAGCGATACGCCCTAGGTTTTTTTCTTGAAGTGTAGAAACCGCAGGACCAGAAGTAGTAGGATTGATTCTCATAATAATAATAAAGTGAAATATGTCGAAATTTTGGTATAGAATAGCCCCGAATCGAAAGTCAATATCCGATAGTGAGTTGATCGATTAATTCAATAAGAAATAAATGGAGTTAGCATTCGACTTAGTCGGTATCACCCAACCGAATCCAATTCGATTGTTTACCCGTTGACTGGGTCAATTTTCAAGCTCAACCAATCCAATTTTTTTTTTTTTTCAAATCTCAAGTAGATAAATAAGAATTGTGAGTAAGTGTATTTCGTTTTTCTATCATTATGGAAAATACCACCTATATGTATAGATAATATGGGTATAGAATTCGAACCCGACCTCAATTTATGATTCATTATTTCGATCTCACTGTCACCGCCCATTATTCTTATTTTTTGCAAGATAGATTTCCGCCGATTTTTTTATATCTTATTCGTGTTTTATGCCTTTTCATAAGTGAATTATGGCTATTTTTACATCTAGGATTTACATATATATACAACATATACCGCTGTCAAGGGGGGGGGGGTTATTAGTATTTAGTAGATTAATAATTAAGAAGGGACTCAATTATAAACTTGCAAAACAAGGATCGGGTTGCGCCATATATATCAAAGAGTATACAATAATGATGTATTTGATGAAGCAAATAAATGGTCTAATAATGAACCATTTTAACATTTGCTAATATTAGTTGAATATTTTTGTGAAGGATTTTTGTCAAAGGTTTCATTCATTTACGCCTAATTCATATCGAGTAGACCTTGTTGTTGTGAGAATTCTTAATTCATGAGTTGTAGGGAGGGACTTATGTCACCACAAACAGAGACTAAAGCAAGTGCTGGATTCAAAGCCGGTGTTAAAGATTACAAATTGACTTATTATACTCCTGACTACGAAACTAAAGATACTGATATCTTGGCAGCATTCCGAATGACTCCTCAACCTGGAGTTCCGCCCGAAGAAGCAGGGGCTGCGGTAGCTGCCGAATCTTCTACTGGTACATGGACAACTGTGTGGACTGATGGACTTACCAGTCTTGATCGTTACAAAGGACGATGCTACCACATTGAGACTGTTATTGGGGAGGAAAATCAATATATTGCTTATGTCGCTTATCCTTTAGACCTTTTTGAAGAAGGTTCCGTTACTAACATGTTTACTTCCATTGTGGGTAATGTATTTGGTTTTAAAGCCCTACGAGCTCTACGTTTGGAGGATCTGCGAATTCCCCCTGCTTATTCCAAAACTTTCCAAGGCCCGCCCCACGGTATCCAAGTTGAACGAGATAAATTGAACAAGTACGGTCGTCCCCTGTTGGGATGTACCATTAAACCAAAACTGGGATTATCCGCAAAGAACTACGGTCGGGCGGTTTATGAATGTCTACGTGGTGGACTTGATTTTACCAAGGATGATGAAAACGTGAACTCCCAACCATTTATGCGTTGGAGAGATCGTTTCTTATTTTGCGCCGAAGCGCTTTTTAAAGCGCAAGCCGAAACGGGCGAAATCAAAGGGCATTACTTGAATGCGACTGCGGGTACATGTGAAGAAATGATAAAAAGGGCTGTATTTGCTAGAGAATTGGGAGTTCCTATCATAATGCATGACTATATAACCGGGGGATTCACTGCAAATACTAGCTTGGCTTATTATTGCCGCGACAACGGCCTACTTCTTCACATTCACCGTGCAATGCATGCAGTTATTGATAGACAGAAAAATCATGGTATGCATTTTCGTGTACTAGCGAAAGCATTACGTATGTCTGGCGGAGATCATATTCACGCTGGTACAGTAGTAGGTAAACTGGAAGGGGAACGTGAGATGACTTTAGGTTTTGTTGATTTATTACGTGATGATTTTATTGAAAAAGACCGAAGTCGTGGTATTTTTTTCACACAAGATTGGGTCTCTATGCCAGGCGTTTTGCCCGTGGCTTCAGGGGGTATTCATGTTTGGCATATGCCTGCCCTGACCGAAATCTTTGGGGATGATTCTGTACTACAGTTCGGTGGAGGAACTTTAGGACATCCTTGGGGGAATGCGCCTGGTGCAGTAGCTAATCGAGTGGCTTTAGAAGCATGTGTACAAGCTCGTAATGAGGGGCGTGATCTTGCTCGTGAAGGTAATGAAATTATCCGTGAAGCCGCTGAATGGAGCCCTGAACTAGCCGCCGCTTGTGAAGTATGGAAGGAGATCAAATTCGAGTTCGAGCCGGTAGATAAGGGGGATCAGCTAGCATAGAAATAAGATACATAAAGAGAATAAAGAAGCGCGCGGAATTCACTAATTCCCCTTTGTCCTCCTAATTGTTTTGTTGCAATTAAACTCGGCCCAATCTTTTCCTAAAAAAAAAGATTGAGCCGACTGAATAGAATAAAGAATGAGTATACTATAAAAAACTAAATATAATATAGTATATATACTAATACTATTAAGTATATATATATTTAATATATATAGATTATACAAAACAAAATCTAAACTAAATACAAGATCGAAAACTAAACAACCCAATACTCCTATTGTTTATTATTTATTGTTTAATTTCATATTTGGTCCATAATTAAGACTATGGATACGGATACTTGGGATCAGTGGATCATTTTATATCCCGTAGTTTTTGGCCATAGATCAAGCCAGGAGAGGGCTTAGATCCTGTATATTGTCTTTTTCATTCCATGTTACAATAGAAACGTATTATTTGATTATATGATACGAGATTATATGATAACGAACCCCTTATTTATAATTTATAGGAAAGAACACTATCTTTTCCTTTACTTGAGAATTTTTACATGACATGATAGAAACTTTTTTAAATTTATAATAGAATTGAGGAAAAGATTCTATCATAATATATATATATATATATATCGAAGTAACATTCCGAATTTCCAAAAAAGTAGAATCATTTATACTTACTCGTTGTTAGTTATCAATCCTAATGATAGGATCCATATGCTCAATTCTGCTAGGAAATAAAATAGTAAAATGCTTATGACTATTCATCTATTGTATTTTCATGAAATAAGGGGTGGGAAGACTCTATGGAAAAATGGTGGGTCAATTCGACGTTGTTTAACGAAAAATTAGAACATAGGTGTGGGCTAAGTAAATCAATGGATAGTTCTGATGCTATTGGACATACCAGTGGAAGTGATGAATCCGTTCTAAATGGTACGGGGAAAGACATTCCTAATTGGGGTAATAGTGACAGTTATAGTTTCAGTAATGTTGATTATTTATTTGATATCAGGAATATTTGGAGTTTGATCTCTGATGATACCTTTTTAGTTAGGGATAGTAATGGTGACAGTTATTCTCTATATTTTGATATTGAAAATCATATTTTTGAGATTGACAATGATAGTTCTTTTCTGAGTGAACTAGAAAGTGTTTTTTCTAATTATTTGAATAGTGGGTCTAAGAGTAACAATTACTACTATTATCCTTACATGTATCATACTCAATTTAGTTGGAATAATCACATTAATAGTTGCATTGATAGTTATCTTAATTTTGAAGTCAGTATTAATAGTTCTATTTGGGGTCGTACCCACAATTACAGTGACAGTTATAGTTATATTTCTCGTTTTATTTGTACTGAAAGTGTAAGTGATAGCGAAAGCGAGAGTTCTAATATAAAAACGAATAGTAATGGCAACGATTTCAATATAAGAGAAAGATCTAATGATTTCGATATTGATATAAGTCAAAAATACAGACATTTATGGGTTCAATGCGAAAATTGTTATGGATTAAACTATAAAAAATTTTTTAGGTCAAAAATGAATATTTGTGAACAGTGTGGATATCATTTGAAAATGAGTAGTTCAGATAGAATCGAACTTTCGATTGATCCGGGCACTTGGAATCCTATGGATGAAGATATTGTTTCTATGGACCCCATTGAATTTCATTCAGAGGAAGAGCCTTATAGAGATCGTATCGATTCTTATCAAAGAAAGACAGGTTTAACTGAAGCTGTTCAAACAGGCATAGGTCAACTAAATGGTATTCCTATAGCAATCGGGGTTATGGATTTTCAGTTCATGGGAGGTAGTATGGGATCCGCGGTCGGCGAGAAAATTACCCGTTTGATCGAGTATGCTACTAATCGATCTCTGCCTGTCATTATTGTGTGTGCTTCGGGAGGAGCACGCATGCAAGAAGGAAGTTTGAGCTTGATGCAAATGGCTAAAATATCTTCTGCTTCATATGATTATCAGTTAAATAAAAAGTTATTCTATGTATCAATTCTTACATCTCCTACAACCGGTGGAGTAACAGCCAGTTTTGGTATGTTGGGAGATGTTATTATTGCTGAACCAAATGCCTACATTGCGTTTGCGGGTAAAAGAGTAATTGAACAAACATTGAATAAGACAGTACCCGAGGGTTCACAAGGGGCTGAGTATTTATTCCATAAGGGCTTATTCGACCCAATCGTACCGCGTAATCCTTTAAAAGGTGTTCTGGGTGAGTTATTTCAACTCCATGGTTTCTTTCCTTTGAATCCAAATTCAACAAATGAAAATTAAAGTATAGCACTACATTCGATTATTTGTAGCGAACAAGTATTTATATTTTGTTCATCGTAACTAAAAAAACTTATGAAGAATAGTGTTTTCTTTGATGATATTAAGTTCTACTTGTATTTATGATATTTATGATATAGTTATATAATATAACTAACATATCCAATATCGAAATATAGAAAATATATAGAATAGAAAGAAGTGATTTCTATATCTACCGAGAACCCTACTTTTTACTATGGAAAAATCCCTTTGTCGGTTACATTTTTTTTAGTTGCGAACTCATAATGAACTCGTTAAGAAAAAACTCCTTATCTATTAGAAAGAAGATAAGGACGGGGAAATAAATAAAAGTGGATTATCATACATATTCATGTAGAAATAGAAAAAGGTACACTTCATTTAGTTCTCCATTTCTTGCACTTATTAACTACTTAATATTATTTATATTTATAATAGATATACTTATCATAAGATATCTTTATAATAGGTACAAATATTAAATTTATATCGGGGCACCCATTCTATGACAGATCTTAACTTACCCTCTATTTTTGTGCCTGCTGTAGGCCTAGTATTTCCAGCAATTGCAATAGCTTCTTTATTTCTTTATGTCCAAAAAAATAAGATTGTCTAGATCCGATGGGACCAAACCAAATCTCATCCATTTTTTTTGAACATTTAACACTGGATCATAATACAAATATTTTTTTTTAGTGTATATGGTACGATGTGTGGCTTTTTACAACAAACACAAATAAAAGAACTCTTATGCATACAGATACATAATATCTGCATAAATGATAAATGCATGTCTATGCAGGTATGGCTGGTTAAAAAAACGGATCCGCGAATATTTTAAATAGAAAGTCAATGTTTCTAACTCTAACCAATTACTCCTAATGGTTCCCACCTAAATAGGGCTAGTTGATGAGAGTTACTTCGGGATCAAGAGGAGTAAAGTCAAATTCATTTTGGTTATTCTCTCAATTCCAATCGAATGCAACTGGATTTAGTATAGTATGAACTGGCGATCAGAACATATATGGATAGAACTTATAACCGGGTCTCGAAAAACAGGTAATTTTTGTTGGGCCTGTATCCTTTTTTTAGGTTCATTAGGGTTCTTAGTGGTTGGAACTTCCAGTTATCTTGGTCAAAATCTAATATCCGTATTTCCATCTCAGCAAATCATTTTTTTTCCACAAGGGATCGTGATGTCTTTCTATGGGATCGCAGGTTTATTCATTAGCTCCTATTTGTGGTGCACAATTTCGTGGAATGTGGGTAGTGGTTATGACCGATTTGATAGAAAAGAAGGAATAGTTTGTATTTTTCGTTGGGGATTTCCTGGAATAAATCGTCGCATTTTCCTCCGTTTCCTTATGAAAGATATCAAATCCATCAGAATGGAGGTTAAAGAGGGTCTTTATCCTCGTCGTGTCCTTTATATGGAAATAAGAGGCCAAGGAGCCATTCCCTTAACCCATACTGATAAGAATTTTACTCCACGAGAAATGGAACAAAAAGCCGCCGAATTGGCTTATTTCTTGCGAGTACCAATTGAAGTATTTTGAAATGAACTCAAGAATGCATTTTTCTCAGCATGAGGGAGGGAACTCGCTTATTTCTTTTTTAATACAACTGAAGTTTCTTAAGTATGCATCCATCAAATATATCCGAACATTTCATTTCGTTCGTAATACATAATTTTTCTTTTTAGGCCCAAGATTCAGAATTGATACGCTAGTCCTGGACTGTGGTTAGACAGTGAAACATTTCGCAATAATTAATTTATCTGTGTGTGGGGTGGGGAGGTTGAGTTTTCGTTTTTTGTTCCAAAATCCGAATAATATTCGTTACTTCAAGTAGGTTTTTCGAGTGTTCATCGAAAGGAACAAATAAACATTAAATTAGTTCAAGTTTACCTAACTGGGATATCCCTTGGAATTATATTTGCTTATTATTTTTTTTTTCATCCGAAAGGAAACCTTACTTAATTCTATTTCTATATTCTTTCTAGATCCAAACCCAAGTACTCCATTTTTACACAAAAACGGAAATAGATTCATAGGTTCGATACCTTAGAATTCGTGCTTCAGAAAAACGGAAAATATTAGATAGAATCGGCGAATGAAGCAAGTTCATTAATAATTCGCAAATTTCAAATGAAAAAAAAGAAAGCATTGACTTCCCTCCCCTATATTGTAGCTATAGTATTTTTGCCCTGGTGGGTTTCTTTCTCATTTGAGAAAAGTCTGGAACCTTGGGTTACTGATTGGTGGAATACCCGGCAATCAGAAATTTTTTTGAATAATATTCAAGAGAAAAATGTTCTAGAAAGATTCATAGAATTAGAAGAACTTTCCCTGTTGGACGAAATGATAAAGGAGTACCCGGAAACACATATACAAAAACTTCGTATAGGGATACACGAGGAAACGATACAATTGGTAAAAACACAGAATAAATATTCTCTCCATATCATTTTGCATTTCTCGACAAATATAATATGTTTCGCTATTCTAAGTGGTTATTTTATTCTGAGTAATGAAGAACTTATCATTCTGAATTCTTGGGCTCAAGAATTCCTCCATAACTTGAGTGACACAATAAAAGCTTTTTCGATTCTTTTAGTTACTGATTTATGGATCGGATTTCACTCGACCCATGGTTGGGAACTTATGATTGGTTCGGTCTACAACGATTTTGGGTTGGCTCATAACGATCAAATTATATCTGGCCTTGTTTCCACTTTTCCAGTTATTCTAGATACCATTGTGAAATATTGGATCTTCGATTATTTAAATCGTGTATCTCCCTCACTTGTAGTTATTTATCATTCAATGAATGAATGAAGAACTCATTGGATCTTCCGATATCAATCAATTCAGAATGTTTCTTCATAGAGAAAGAAGATATTTCCAATCTTACTTATTTTTTATACTTCTACCCGCTCGAGGCATTCGTTCTATATTCCAGTACAATTATTCCAGTACAATGGCAGACTCATAGATAGGGAACTATACTAGCTAGCTACCCTTCTAATTTATTGTAGAAATTCCTGAATCAATGATTGGACCATGCACAATAGAAATACTTTATCTTGGGTAAAGGAACAGATGACCCGAGCCATTTATGTATCGATCATGATATATGTAATAACCTGGGCATCTATTTCAAATGCATATCCCATTTTTGCGCAGCAGGGTTATGAAAATCCACGAGAAGCGACTGGACGAATTGTATGTGCCAATTGCCATTTAGCTAATAAGCCCGTGGATATTGAAGTTCCGCAAACTGTGCTTCCTGATACTGTATTTGAAGCAGTTGTTCGAATCCCTTATGATATGCAACTGAAA